TGACCAAATGGGATCGTCCAACTTCTTTAGGACCTATCAATAAAACAGCGCTAGAGGGGGATAGGTCTAAACGGAGCGAAAAGGGTTTTCCATGAGATGGGAAATGAAAACTATTCACCCCACACGAGGTTTGTGAATAAGTGGTTGTCTGAGAATGAGCAAGGAATATCCGTCTTTCTGCTAAACAGGATGTGTTGAACTTATAATTCATTAGATCCCTTTTGTGAACGTCAACTAAGTATCGTAAGTAAATTGCTCCCGGCTCTTCAACCATTTGATAAGCAGAGTCATTCTTTGATAAATGATCACTATGAGTCAGACTCAATAGAATTTGATCAATCCCTTTTTCTCTCGTTAAGGTTAAGGTGGAGAGCTGAACCAAGAAATCTTTGAGTTTCCCGTCAATGAGCTCATTGTCCCTGATCAAGAATTCGATTTTATCATAAGAAAAAGAATCATTCACTCTTTTTCTTTTTCTTATGAATGAATAAATCTCTTTACTTGTATGACTTAGATATCTCGTATTTCTTGAAAAAGCGATTCGATTGATGGGATTTGTTGGTATGATACTTATGAGATCGATGAGATTGCTATGAAAAAATTTCTCCTTCTGTTTTGATTTTACCCCGGAAGCCCGTTTTTCTTCTAGAAAATCTCCTAATTGTTCCAGAGCAACTAGAAAGAGATCCTTTAACCCGAAAGAATTCAGTTTAGATGGAGGATACCTATCCAGAAGTTTTTGCAACTCAATTCTGTATGATGGAATTATCAAAGATTTGATCTTTTTGAACTCTGTCTGGAACTTACTATGGGCTCGGGAAAAAACGAGAAGATGTGTATAAACGAGATATCCTGCAACAAGAAGAAGGAAAAGGATTGAATAGAGTAACTCTTGAACATTTGACGATCTCAGATGTGTTGATATCAATGGTAACTCATTATTTCGATGAAAAATTGCTTCGGACCGAAGAAGATTATAGAAACACTTACTCGAAATCTTACTTATCAGATTCCGAGGATAGCATTTTTTCTGAAGAATTCGCCATGATGGATCTATAATATCATGAAAAATGAATACCCATTTTTTTAGACTCCTAATTAGTATCGGTAATAGGTCTGAAAAGGTATCTAAAACTATCCAACTTAGATATTTGCACCCTGTCAAAGTAAAGAACCATGGTATATATGTTTGGAATAGATTCCATTTTTTTGAGATAATTTCAAAAGCACTATCTCGTTGAAAGGTTCTATACATCTTCTCTTTTTCAACCCATTCCTTTAGATAAAGACTCCGTTTTTTACTCTTTTCGGATGAGCCTTTTTTCTCAGAACATGAAGTGTGAATCAAACCCATGTTTGAATTGAAATTGAGATACTGATGCAAGTTCTTCCCTTCTGAATCAGATAGATTCATATCCGAAAGAGGTTGACAATAAGTTCTTTCCAAATTGACTATTTGTCCCTCTATTGGAGGTGTTCCAGAAACGTCTGCGATCGAATAAATAGCTCTACGAACGAATGGATCGGATCGAATTGGAAAATGGAAAGATTTGTACAAGTTATGCCTTTCGTCACCACTTTGTGGAAAATCTTTCGATATGAATATGTTAGATACCTGTGACTCGATTGGTGAAATAGTATCTCTCTCCAAATCAAAAAAAGCGTATTTTTTTTGACCGTCGCGCAAAGAAAATCTTTTGTTGCGAATGAATAAGATATTGACGAGTTGCCTATAGAGAAAATCAGAATTCTTGATACGGGCCTTTTCCACATATTCCACATAAAAGGGGAATCTTTTGTTACAATTGAAGCAAAAGTGATGTAGATTATTCAAGAATCGAAGTCGATTTGCTTTAAAAAAAGCAGATATTAATGAACTTCTATGAAATGGTTTCACGGGATTCAGCCAATTGTCTCGATGGTGGGATATCATTGAGAAATAGGAATCCGTGTTATCAAAAGATTTCCTGCGATTATTTCGAGTATGGAATGAGTTAATCTTCCACTTTGGTATCTTATTGAACAAAAATTTCGATTTTTGGCAAGTATCATGATCATCCAATAAGAAGGGTTTCAATTTTTTCAAATGAACGATTTGAAGACCTATTGATTCTAACAGCTGATTGCAGAGTTGATCATTCGGACCTTTCAATCCATAGATATGGATCTCGGACCCATGAATGGGGATATTCCCGAAACTTACAAAGAAAAAAGGAAGTGATTTAGACAAAAAGCGAAGAAACTTGGACAAGAACAAAGTAAGTGACTTAGACAAATTTTTTTTGTCGGTAACTTCAGACCAATCAATCGAATATTGATTAATACGTATACGACGTAATCGATCGAACACTACTTGAACTTGAAAAAGAAGGCTCTTCTGCTCAGAAATGAAATGTTCTAAATATTCCTGGAAATTCTTGCTCCCATTAGACCATTTGTATCTATATGCATTAGGATCCCAATTCATGGATCTCTCGGTTCGAGAAAGAAAAAAAAGAGG